GGTCGACCCAGACATAGACGGTCGACCCAGGCGGATATATCCTATAAAATATATGTCGTAGCGAGTGTAGGTCAATGTAGCGAGCGTAGTTCAATGGTAAAACATCTCCTTGCCAAGGAGAAGGTACGGGTTCGATTCCCGTCGCTCGCCAGCTTAATTTAGTAAGGTACTTTGATAAAAAAGTCAATCTAGTTGACTACATAACTACTTATAATAAATTAAGTAGTTATTAGTCTAGTACCATACCCCTTCCTATCTTATCGTTTGCACCCGACTCAAAAAAAGAGTGCTTCGCGGGGCGAAAATCGAACTTGCCAAGAGGGTGCCCGAAAGCGGGGATTCACCGAGACAAACAAGAGAAAATTGCCCTTATTATAAGGGGGAATAGACTGTGCCTTTCCTTTATTTCTTTTTTCTTTTCTGCTTGCTGAATAAAAAAGGGTTGGATATAGCCCTCTACCATATCTATACAAATAGATAGTCCATTCCATTTATTTATATGGACTGCTAAGTGCGGAGACGGGAATCGAACCCGTGACCTCAAGGTTATGAGCCTCGTGAGCTACCAAACTGCTCTACTCCGCTCTGTAGGGCCAAAAACTGGTAGACGAAAAAGATTGAATACAAGTCTCTACCATGTCTAGACAAATAGAATACTCTTTTTATACAGAATGGAGCGGGTAGCGGGAATCGAACCCGCATCGTTAGCTTGGAAGGCTAGGGGTTATAGTCGACGTTGGTTGATTATTTTTAACGTCTCTAATTCAAAACCGAACATGAAATTTTGATTTCATTCGGCTCCTTTATGGCTATTCTCACCACTTAACATCTATGTTAGCTTTTCTGTCTGAATGGAACCAAAGCTCTCCGCTTTCTAGATGATCCCTATAGAGTAGGAGATAGAAATTCTCCTAAATATCCTATCTAATCTACTTACTTCGTTCCCTAATTTCATTCAAGAGATCCTGAGGAAAAGAGTTGGGTTTCCACCGAGCTGAAACAATATCCTGATGGTTCTAGTAAACCAAAACTATCGTTTTTTAGCTATTGGGCTTCCATTTCTTTTTTTAACTAAAAGAAGATTTAGTTACGATTGGAAATAAACTTTTTTGTATCTTCATCCATAGATCTTTTACTCATATTTATTCAATTGGAATACTTAATCCAATGCAAAATTGTGCTTCGCGCCTCTGTACTCATAATCAAATTTGTCTTTTGCATGCAAATTTCATTAGTCTTTGGATACTAATCGCGAGAATGTATATTCTTCCTCAATATGCTATTGAGAGGAAAAGGATTTAACCCTTTATAAGAACTAAAGTTTTCATCGGAATATGAATATCAAAAAACTTAAGGATGCCTTAAGTATATCATTTCAAATTCCGTTATTAATAGAACGAATCACACTTTTACCACTAAACTATACCCGCTACATCTAGATTATGATACCAACGCTACCCTTTGTCAAGGGTAGCCATTCGAGGAGGAGGCTAATTCCACTTACGGAGAAAAGTAAGCAGTTGGTACTTCAATCGCAGGCTTTTACTTTAGGATTTAGACGGCCCCTCTCTAGTCTGTAAAAGAAATCTCTTCTTACCATGCCACTAGCGTATGAACCAAATGTATGCATTTCGATTAGGATCGTATTCTATAGTTTGATTATTTCTACAATATATATTAAGAGATATAGGCGGCAGTACAGTCCCCATCAATTCCTTTCTTCCTTTTCCTTTTTGTTAGGCTGGGCAGGCTGTAGAATAATTTTGATACGCTGCAGTATAAATTTGACTGCCCACTTTTTGAATAAAATTGTTGATAAAACTCCAATATAGTTTGTTAAAAATGTACCTTTTTGATTTTTGTTTTAGATAATATTCAAGTACCCATTTCCAAAGGGTACCTGTTGAAAATTGCTTCAACAAATCCTTCCAAAACTGCAAAATTGAAAAGTTTTGAACTCAAAGGTTTTTTCAAGGAATGCCTGTGAAAAATTGTTTCAATCTCTCACCAAAACAGATTAAGAAGTATATCACTGAAAATTAATACCCAGCCATATGGGTATATGAAGAGGGGGAATTCCTTTATACCCCCCCCAATTAGAATTATGGGAAATAAAACATAAATGGAGAAAGTTCTCATCATAAGATCAGCCAATAGAAGAAAAAAGTCCTAATTCTGCAGAACATTCTGAGCACGTGAAAAGTGAATAGGCTAAAGATAAAAAAAACAAAGTCTACCATTTTTTTAACAGCAGTTCTTATTGCCCCTTCGGCCTTTTTGAATCTCACCATGAATAAATTTCTATATTGAAATATAGAAAATAAAATCTCTACATAATATATCTGTATATACATATATTATGTACATTAATATATACATAGATTTTGTACATTATGCAGTAGACCTATAATGGTAAATGAGAGTGGGTAATTTTTGAATAAAAAGCCCTTTTAACTCAGTGGTAGAGTAATGCCATGGTAAGGCATAAGTCATCGGTTCAAATCCGATAAAGGGCTTTTCTTTCCCCTAGTGGTAAAGTAATGCCACGGCAAAACCGAAGTCATCGGTTCGAATTCAATAGAGTACTTTTCTACTAAATTCATTCACTTTTTTCTTTTTTTTGAAAATGTCTCTAGTTTTTCTTGAATTTTATGACTCCGTTTAGTGTGAGATGCCCATATTTTTGGTCTGAACACTAAACGAAGCACAGAGTTTAAATTGCAAAAATAAATGAAATTGGACTCTTTTTCCTATTAGAGCAATCAATATCAATATCTGTACTGAACTAATCTCGAATCCTTTTTATTAATCTATTCTTATTCTATATCCTTTAAAAGTAAAAGGAATTCCCTAAAAAGCAGGGGATGATCCGTGAATTAACCTAACCTTCAACTAAAAAAAAATCCTATGAAAGCATAACAGAAAAGTAGGAAAGACTCTTTGCTTTGATCTATTTATACTCTTCAATTCGAGTATATTGACAATTCCAAAAAACTGCTCATACTATCATTATAGTATAATGACAAGTGGTTCTATATAGATAGCACTATCGTCTAGTGATGCCCCTATCGTCTAGTGGTTCAGGACATCTCTCTTTCAAGGAGGCAGCGGGGATTCGACTTCCCCTGGGGGTAGGGAGTATTATAAAAAGAGGTTAATCATAGATTATCAAAAACCCTAGAATAAATTCTTCCTGGGTCGATGCCCGAGCGGTTAATGGGGACGGACTGTAAATTCGTTGACGATATGTCTACGCTGGTTCAAATCCAGCTCGGCCCAAAAATCTAGGGCTTCGTGAATATGAACTAAATCCATTTTTTTCTTCCATAAAAAAATATCTGATCCATAGAAATAAAGGATAAAGAGAAAAGAAGGTGAAAATTTATTTCTAAGCCATATCTCTCTGATTCTTTTCTTACAACGAAGAGAAAAAAGTTTTTCTTGGTGAATTATCATTTATTTTTAGGGATAAAAAATCGCGGCATACTAGTTATGCCACTCTCACTATACCCACATATGCTATGTGGGTATGTAGTATATGATTCATCTATTTCTTAGAGTACGACAGACGAATCTTCTTAGGGTTTTATTTAAGAATAGGTATGCCATACACCCCGCAGGGATTGTAGTTCAATTGGTTAGAGCACCGCCCTGTCAAGGCGGAAGCTGCGGGTTCGAGCCCCGTCAGTCCCGAACTAGGGTTCAATGAATGGAAAAATTCATCTTTCCTTTTTTCATCAAGAAATTTCCCTGAAAAAGGGGGGGCAGAAGGCAAGATCAAATATCTATGGAGAACCCTTACTTTAGTTTTTTATTTCGTAGCTCTCAATAAAAAGAGAGCTGTATAGGAATTTTTTTTTTAACTACTTCCGGTTGATAAGGAAAGACGTACATATCATAATCTTAACTTCCTATTTGACTCTTATGGAATAGAGTTAGGGTATTTTACCGGAATCCATACACAAATTGTATTCGTTTATTGTTAGAGAATGAATTTAATATAATTAGTTTCTTTTTAGGAGTTAAACCGCACCACTTCCATTTTTTAGTTCCAACTTTGTTTGTGTATGTTCAATGAATTCTTGGAAAGAATCTACCTCATTCTCAGTCCATTTGTGGACTCCTTTTTTTATGAATCTGCTCTCAGCTTTAGACCCCCAAAAGGAGATATTGATAGTAACCTAATAAAATAAAAACCAAGTAAACGCTCTTTTTTCCAAAATTAAAATATTGGATCTTTTTTTTATTTAAGATCTTCTTTTCTCCATCTAATTTCTACTTCTACTGCTTATTTGGATGTCTATGTGACCCATAGAAAGTCGGTTATATAATACATACATAATTGTATGTATAACTATAAGAAAAAGAAGGGGAAATTGGATAAGAAAGATTCTTGGCTCTACATATATATAGAAAAGCAAAAGTAGAAAAGGATGAAAAATAGAGGGGTTCCGAATCCAACCAAAAACCTATTTTGGTCTTAGTATGGATAAGGGATCTTCCTATGTTATATTATTCCACTATCAACCATGAATTGATTTGATAGATCCTATATTCATAATATTGAATTGATTCAGTATTATCAGAATGCAAGTCCTCCCCTTGAATTTACAGGGATACCCCCTTTTCCTCTCCATGGGATTACATCCCGAGTTATTGTGAAAAAAAAAAGAGGTTATGGAAGTAAATATTCTCGCATTTATTGCTACTGCATTGTTCATTCTAGTTCCTACTGCCTTTTTACTTATTATTTATGTAAAAACAGCCAGCCAAAATGATTAATTGGAATTCCAATTAATCATTGAAGAAATGAAAAAGGGATTAAAGAAAATAAAAATCCAAGTCTTAAATGAAAGGATCTGGTTGGAATCCTAAAGTGTGGTAGAAAGAACTACATATAGTTTTTTCTACCACACTTTAGATTCTTTCTATTATATTATCTTGAATCTACATAGAATAGATTAGTAGATTGAAATAGTAATCTAATTCAACTTCTTTTTTCACTGCATCCACTTAATTTCAAGCAAGTCAAAATCAAAAAATGGAAGACAATTCTTCATTGAAAGAATCCATGGAGAGGGAAAAAATAAAGTTTGGCAAAATGATTAATACAAAACGATCAATTAAAGAAAAGAGTTGATACTACAATTTGACTACTCAAGCAATTAGTATTATCCCTAGAGTCCACTTCTCCCCCATACTACTAGCGAAAGAGAAAATGTAAAGACTACCATTAAAGCAGCCCAAGCGAGACTTACTATATCCATGTACATTATGTCTCCTATTTCTATGAAGGAATTATTCTACTATTGATCAATAATCATAGTGGAATTAAGGGTACAGAGTCAAAATTCTGCCCTAAAACTCTGGATGAATCAGTTAAAGGAATTTACTCCTAACAAATTCTTATATGATTTCTGGTAAAATTGGAGAGTATTAAGTATAAATATGATACATATACCTTTTCCTTAAAAAAGAAAGAGTGGGGGAATGGCCTGAATAGAAGACGCGGGAATAGAGAGATTTTTTCGTCCTTTTGTTACCGTTTTTATAAGCAAAGGGCGTAAGAATATACCATAAAATTAGGATAGATAAATATTTATTGGATACCTACCTTACCCATGTTTATTTTTGACTTAAACCCTACTGCCGCACTTTCTCTCTTTCTATGAAAGAGTGAGGAAACCTTATCCACAACTCCGAAATTGATTTTTGATCAGCTTATTCAATCTGATTCTCGACAGAATCGGTAACCTTTACTTTAGTGTATGTAGGTAGCATAAGATGTACAAAGTATATGTAGTAAGATGTACGATAAAAAAAATGTATGATAATTAGGAAGTCTTGATATTTCTTCGCAAAGTCCCTTCTTCAATCTTAGATTGAAAAAGGAATGCCCCTTAGGGACCTTTGGATATTTCTGACACCTTAACCTCGTAGTTTTAAATTCCCGAATCAATTCAAATTAATAAAAGAATAAGCAAACGCTACCTCATCTCTGTTGGTAGCTCGCCGTTTGGGCCACTGCCGCCAAAACAAAGCCTCGTTTGAGGATAGAACTATGGTATGGTATGGTATGGATTCAGTATTGCCAAACCTAATTACTCTCTTGCCCCAAATTATGAGGGTACGAAATTTTTGAGTTTGATCAGTACTATAATCCTAAGTATTTTATTGATCAGGCGGCACCCAGATTTGAACTGGGGATAAAGGATTTGCAGTCCCCTGCCTTACCGCTTGGCCATGCCGCCAAAAAATCCAATCTAAAATCGATAAAAGAACAAGTATTCATCCATATTTTCTTACTAAAACCCCTTTTCTTTTATCTTGAATCTAATTCTACTTACTTTTTCCAATCTTTTTCAAAAAATCTATTTCTGCTTTTTTGGATCCTGTTTTGGTTAGTCTCCCCGATGGATTCTATCTTAAAACACACATTGCTAACACTAAAAAACCTCCCTTTTCTTTCTATTCTATTGAAATGACAAAGTAGCAAAAATGGATTGCCAGTGACAAACTGCAAAATTCAGAACAAATTGGAACCATTAACTAGAATTTTATTTTTGAATTACAGTAGTAAACGACTCTTAAATCGGTATTCTCTCCCTCCATTCCTTTTAATGGCATAATAAAATAGAATAACAGTTTCCCTAATCTGGATATAGGTAAACGCCAGGTCCGAACAGCATTATTATCTATGGATCGCGCTTATGTACATATCCCTATGGGGAATTATGCTTTAATTTTTCATTGCATTAAATATCTTGAATAAAAAGAGGAAATTTGCTCTGATATAGATCATGGCCTGTCCTTCTTGGCCCACACAAGTGAAATTACGATAAAAGAAAGGATATGTGAATAGGTGGATAACTAGATTAGCAAGTACTTAAAAAAATAAGTACTTTATTTTCGGATTCTACAATAAAAGCCTTTATTTTTCAGCAATTCTACTACTACGAAACAAAAAATAACCTTCAAATTCTTTTTGAAAATAAAACTAAGCGTACTATTCTAAATTTTAAATCAAACTAAAGTCAAACTTCCTAGTGTTTATAAATTATTATTATGGCTTTATTTCTTTCATAGAAAGGAGATAAAACGAGAAATCTTTGCTATCCAATCTGATTAGAATATCATAAAGTTTAAGTGGCAGAATTTTTTCTAGGACTTTTTTATCAATTCATTTTAATTCCATTTCGACTCCTGCCAAATTTGAACTTTCGTCAAAATTATCTTTATTCATATGTATGAAATACATATATGAAATACGTATGTGGAGTTCCCTAGAATTTCATGTGATTCAGTAAACAGAATATAGATTCCATGATTGCTAGATTGATCCGTAGGGATTGATAAAGAGTGAGCTGATAATGGAATTTTTCTTCGATAAATAGGAAACTTAAGATTAAGATGCTCCGGAATGGAAATGAGGGAATGTCCACAATACCCGGATTTAGTCAGATACAATTCGAGGGATTTTGTAGGTTCATTAATCAAGGCTTGGCAGAAGAACTTGAGAAGTTTCCAACAATTAAAGATCCAGATCACGAAATTTCATTTCAATTATTTGCGAAAGGGTATCAATTGCTAGAACCCTTGATAAAGGAAAGGGATGCTGTGTATGAATCACTCACTTATTCTTCTGAATTATATGTATCTGCGAGATTAATTTTTGGTTTCGATGTGCAAAAGCAAACCATTTCTATTGGAAACATTCCTATAATGAATTCCTTAGGAACTTTTATAATAAATGGAATATACCGAATTGTGATCAATCAAATATTGCTAAGTCCTGGTATTTACTACCGCTCGGAATTAGACCATAAGGGAATTTCTATATACACTGGGACTATAATATCAGATTGGGGAGGAAGATCGGAATTAGCAATTGATAAAAAAGAAAGGATATGGGCTCGCGTGAGTAGAAAACAAAAGATATCTATTTTAGTTCTATCATCAGCTATGGGTTCGAATCTAAGAGAAATTTTAGATAATGTTTCCTACCCCGAAATTTTCTTGTCTTTCCCGAATGCTAAGGAAAAAAAGAGGATTGAGTCAAAAGAAAAAGCTATTTTGGAGTTTTATCAACAATTTGCTTGTGTAGGCGGGGACCTGGTATTTTCGGAGTCCTTATGTGAGGAATTACAAAAGAAATTTTTTCAACAAAAATGTGAATTGGGAAGAGTTGGTCGACGAAATATGAATCGGAGACTCAATCTTAATATACCTCAGAACAATACATTCTTGTTACCACGAGATGTATTGGCTGCTACGGATCATTTGATTGGAATGAAATTTGGAACGGGTATACTTGACGATGACGATATGAATCACTTGAAAAATAAACGTATTCGTTCCGTTGCGGATCTGTTACAAGATCAATTCGGACTGGCTCTTGGCCGTCTACAACATGCGGTTCAAAAAACTATTCGTAGAGTATTCATACGTCAATCGAAACCGACTCCACAAACTTTGGTAACTCCAACTTCAACTTCGATTTTATTAATAACTACTTATGAGACCTTTTTTGGCACATACCCCTTATCTCAAGTTTTTGACCAAACGAATCCATTGACACAAACGGTTCATGGGCGAAAAGTGAGTTGTTTGGGTCCTGGAGGATTGACGGGGAGAACTGCAAGTTTTCGGAGCCGAGATATTCATCCGAGTCACTATGGGCGTATTTGTCCAATTGACACGTCCGAAGGCATCAATGTTGGACTTACTGGATCCTTAGCTATTCATGCGAGAATTGATCACTGGTGGGGATCTATAGAGAGTCCGTTTTATGAAATATCTGAAAAAGCAAAAGAAAAAAAAGAGAGACAGGTGGTTTATTTATCACCAAATAGAGATGAATATTATATGATAGCAGCAGGAAATTCTTTGTCCTTGAATCAGGGTATTCAGGAAGAACAGGTTGTTCCAGCTAGATACCGTCAAGAATTCCTGACTATTGCATGGGAACAGATTCATGTTAGAAGTATTTTTCCTTTCCAATATTTTTCTATTGGGGGTTCTCTCATTCCTTTTATTGAGCATAATGATGCGAATCGGGCTTTAATGAGTTCTAATATGCAGCGCCAAGCAGTTCCACTTTCTCGGTCCGAGAAGTGCATTGTTGGAACTGGATTGGAACGCCAAACAGCTCTAGATTCGAGGGTTTCCATTATAGCCGAACGCGAGGGAAAGATCATTTCTAGTGATAGTCACAAGATCCTTTTATCAAGTAGTGGGAAGACTATAAGTATTCCTTTAGTTGCCCATCGTCGCTCTAACAAAAATACTTGTATGCACCAAAAACCTCGGGTTCAGCGGGGTAAATCCATTAAAAAAGGGCAAATTTTAGCGGAGGGAGCAGCTACAGTTGGTGGGGAACTTGCTTTAGGAAAAAACGTTTTAGTAGCTTATATGCCGTGGGAGGGTTACAATTTTGAAGACGCAGTACTAATTAGCGAACGTTTGGTATATGAGGATATTTATACTTCTTTTCACATCCGAAAATATGAAATTCAGACGGATACGACAAGCCAAGGCTCCGCTGAAAAAATCACTAAAGAAATACCACATCTAGAAGAACATTTACTCCGCAATTTGGACAGAAATGGAGTTGTAAGGTTGGGATCCTGGGTAGAAACTGGCGATATTTTAGTAGGTAAATTAACGCCTCAGATAGCGAGCGAATCCTCGTATATCGCGGAAGCTGGATTATTACGGGCCATTTTTGGTCTTGAGGTATCCACTTCAAAAGAAACTTCTCTCAAACTACCTATAGGTGGAAGAGGGCGCGTTATCGATGTGAAATGGATCCAGAGGGATCCCCTCGACATAATGGTTCGCGTATATATTTTACAGAAACGTGAAATCAAAGTTGGGGATAAAGTAGCAGGAAGACACGGGAATAAGGGGATCATTTCCAAAATTTTGCCTAGGCAAGATATGCCCTATTTGCAAGATGGAACACCTGTTGATATGGTCTTCAATCCCCTAGGAGTACCCTCACGAATGAATGTGGGACAAATATTCGAAAGCTCGCTCGGATTAGCAGGGGATCTGCTAAAGAAACATTATAGAATAGCACCCTTTGATGAGAGATATGAGCAAGAGGCTTCAAGAAAACTTGTGTTTTCGGAATTATATGAAGCCAGTAAACAAACAAAAAATCCATGGGTATTTGAACCCGAGTACCCGGGAAAAAGCAGAATATTTGATGGAAGAACAGGAGATCCCTTCGAACAACCTGTTCTAATAGGTAAGTCCTATATTTTAAAATTAATTCATCAAGTTGATGAGAAAATCCATGGACGTTCTACTGGGCCCTACTCACTTGTTACCCAACAACCCGTTAGAGGAAGAGCCAAACAAGGGGGACAACGAGTAGGAGAAATGGAAGTTTGGGCTTTAGAAGGATTTGGTGTTGCTCATATTTTACAAGAGATACTTACTTATAAATCTGATCATCTTGTAGCTCGCCAAGAAATACTTAATGCTACGATCTGGGGAAAAAGAGTGCCTAATCACGAGGACCCTCCAGAATCTTTTCGAGTGCTCGTTCGAGAACTACGATCTTTGGCTCTAGAACTGAACCATTTCCTTGTATCTGAGAAGAACTTTCAGGTTAATAGGGAGGATGTTTGATCGGAATAAATATAAATTCTTTTCTTATTTCTATTTTATGATTGACCAATATAAACATAAACAACTTCAAATTGGACTCGTTTCCCCTCAACAAATAAAGGCTTGGGCTAACAAAATCCTACCTAATGGGGAAGTCGTTGGCGAAGTCACAAGGCCCTCCACTTTTCATTATAAAACTGATAAACCAGAAAAAGATGGATTGTTTTGCGAAAGAATCTTTGGACCCATAAAAAGCGGAATTTGTGCTTGTGGAAATTCTCGAGCAAGCGGAGCTGAAAATGAAGACGAAAGATTTTGTCAAAAATGCGGGGTAGAATTTATTGATTCTCGGATACGAAGATATCAAATGGGATACATCAAACTGGCATGTCCAGTGACTCATGTGTGGTATTTGAAGGGCCTTCCTAGTTATATCGCGAATCTTTTAGATAAACCCCTTAAGAAATTGGAGGGCCTAGTATACGGCGATTTCTCTTTTGCTAGGCCCAGCGCTAAAAAACCTACTTTCTTACGATTACGAGGTTTATTCGAAGATGAAATTTCATCCTGTAACCACAGCATTTCTCCCTTTTTTTCTACCCCGGGCTTTGCAACATTTCGAAATCGGGAAATTGCGACAGGAGCAGGTGCTATTAGAGAACAATTAGCGGATTTGGATTTGCGAAGTATTATAGAGAATTCCTTGGTTGAATGGAAGGAATTAGAAGACGAAGGGTATAGTGGAGATGAGTGGGAAGATAGAAAAAGACGAATAAGAAAAGTTTTTTTAATTAGACGAATGCAATTAGCGAAACATTTTATTCAAACAAATGTAGAACCAGAATGGATGGTTTTGTGCTTATTACCGGTTCTTCCTCCCGAATTGAGACCCATTGTTTATAGGTCTGGGGATAAAGTAGTGACTTCGGATATTAATGAACTTTATAAGAGAGTTATCCGTCGGAACAACAACCTTGCCTATCTATTAAAAAGAAGTGAATTAGCGCCAGCAGATTTAGTAATGTGCCAGGAAAAATTGGTACAAGAAGCCGTGGATACACTTCTTGATAGTGGGTCCCGCGGGCAACCGACGAGGGATGGTCACAATAAAGTATACAAGTCACTTTCAGATGTAATTGAGGGTAAAGAGGGGAGGTTTCGCGAGACTCTGCTTGGGAAACGGGTCGATTACTCGGGGCGTTCTGTCATTGTTGTGGGTCCTTCGCTTTCATTACATCAATGTGGATTACCTCTAGAGATAGCAATAAAGCTTTTTCAGCTATTTGTAATTCGCGATTTAATCACGAAACGTGCTACTTCTAATGTCAGGATTGCTAAAAGGAAAATTTGGGAAAAGGAGCCCATTGTATGGGAAATACTTCAAGAAGTTATGCGGGGGCATCCTGTACTGTTGAACAGAGCACCTACCCTCCATAGATTAGGCATACAGGCCTTCCAACCCACTTTAGTAGAGGGGCGTACTATTTGTTTACATCCATTAGTGTGTAAGGGTTTCAATGCAGACTTTGATGGGGATCAAATGGCTGTTCATCTGCCTTTATCCTTAGAAGCTCAAGCAGAAGCCCGTTTACTTATGTTTTCTCATATGAATCTCCTGTCTCCCGCTATTGGAGATCCTATTTGCGTGCCAACCCAAGACATGCTTATCGGACTTTATGTATTAACGATTGGAAATCGTCGAGGTATTTGTGCAAATAGATATAATAGTTGCGGAAACTATCCAAATAAAAAAGTAAACTACAATAATAATAATAATTATACGAAAGATAAAGAACCCCATTTTTCTAGTTCATATGATGCACTGGGAGCTTATAGACAGAAACGAATCGGTTTAAACAGTCCCTTGTGGCTCCGATGGAAACTAGATCAACGCCTCATTGGATCAAGAGAAGTTCCGATTGAAGTTCAATATGAATCTTTTGGGACTTATCATGAGATTTATGCCCACTATCTAATAGTTGGAAATAGAAAAAAAGAAACCCGTTCTATATACATTCGAACCACTCTTGGTCATATTTCTTTTTATAGAGAAATAGAGGAAGCCATACAAGGATTTAGTCGGGCCTATTCATACACTATCTAAACAAGGAAGTTAGATTCGGCGATGCCCCTTTCGGGGGGCATTCCGATTTCGCTAGTACCATCTTATCTTTTTTGCCGCGCAAATTCCGATTGAGATTGAGGAAAGGGGGTAAATTAATTAAGTTTTCGAATCACTGACTCAGGCCTATTGTCGAATCCTACTCAGCAATTGTCGAATCCTACTCAGCCAAAAAAGGGGGTACTTATGTATGGCGGAACGGGCCAACCTGGTCTTTCATAATAAAGAGATAGACGGAACCGCTATGAAACGACTTATTAGCAGATTAATAGATCATTTCGGAATGGGATATACATCCCATATACTGGATCAAATAAAAGCTCTGGGTTTCCATCAAGCCACTACTACATCGATTTCTTTAGGAATCGAGGATCTTTTAACAATACCCTCTAAAGGATGGTTAGTCCAAGACGCGGAACAACAGAGTTTTCTTTTGGAGAAACACTATTATTATGGGGCTGTACACGCAGTAGAAAAATTACGCCAATCCGTTGAAATATGGTATGCTACAAGTGAATATTTGAAACAAGAAATGAATTCTAATTTTCGGATAACGGATCCTTCTAATCCAGTATATCTAATGTCTTTTTCAGGAGCCAGAGGAAATGCATCTCAGGTACACCAATTAGTAGGGATGAGAGGGTTAATGGCGGATCCTCAAGGACAAATGATTGATTTACCTATTCAAAGCAATTTACGCGAGGGACTTTCTTTGACAGAATATATAATTTCCTGCTACGGAGCCCGCAAAGGGGTTGTAGATACTGCTGTACGAACAGCAGATGCTGGATATCTTACACGCAGACTTGTTGAAGTAGTTCAACATATTATTGTGCGTAGAAGAGATTGTGGTACTATCCGAGGTATTTTTGTTAGTCCTCAAAATGGGATGACAGAAAAACTTTTTGTCCAAACACTAATTGGTCGTGTATTAGCAGACGATATATATATCGGTTCACGATGCATCGCTGCTCGAAATCAAGATATTGGAATTGGATTAGTCAATCGATTCATAACTACCTTTCGAGCACAACCGTTTCGGGCACAACCAATATATATTAGAACCCCTTTTACTTGCCGGAGCACATCTTGGATCTGTCAATTATGTTATGGGCGGAGTGCCACTCATGGCGATCTCGTCGAATTGGGAGAAGCTGTAGGTATTATTGCGGGTCAATCAATTGGGGAGCCAGGGACTCAACTAACATTAAGAACTTTTCATACTGGTGGAGTATTCACAGGGGGTACTGCCGACCTTGTACGATCCCCCTCGAATGGAAAAATCCAATTCAACGAGGATTTGGTTCACCCCACACGTACCCGTCATGGGCAGCCTGCTTTTCTATGCTATATAGACTTGCCTGTAACTATTCAGAGTCAGGATATTCTACATAGTGTAAATATTCCGTTAAAAAGCTTGATTCTAGTGCAAAATGATCAATATGTAGAATCCGAACAAGTAATTGCGGAGATTCGTGCCGGAACGCCCACTTTGCATTTTAAAGAAAAGGTACAAAAGCATATTTATTCCGAATCTGACGGGGAAATGCACTGGAGTACTGATGTTTACCATGCGCCCGAATATCAATATGGTAATCTTCGTCGATTACCAAAAACAAGCCATTTATGGATATTGTCAGTAAGTATGTGCAGATCCAGTATAGCATCCTTTTCGCTACACAAGGATCAAGATCAAATGAATAATTATTCTTTTTCTCTTGACGGAAGATATATCTTTGACCTCTCAATGGCTAATGATCAAGTAAGCCATAGACTGTTGGATACTTTTGGTAAAAAAGATAAGGAAATTCTTGATTATTTAACGCCAGATCGAATCGTGTCCAACAATGATTGGAATTTTGTCTATCCTTCTATTCTTCAAGATAATTCGGAGTTGTTGGCGAAAAAGCGAAGAAATAGGTTCGTCATTCCATTACAATATCATCAAGAACAAGAAAAAGATCTAATATCCTGTTTGGGGATTTCGATTGACATACCCTTTATGGGTTTTTTACGTAGAAATACTATTTTTGCTTATTTTGACGATCCACGATACAGAAAGGATAAAAGGGGTTCAGGAATTGTTAAATTTAGATATAGGACCCTAGAGGAAGAATATCGGACCCGAGAGGAAGAGTATAGGACTCTAGAGGAAGACTCAGAGGACCAATATGAGAGCCCAGAGAAGATCCGAGAGGACGAATATGAAACCCTAGAAGACGAATATAGGGCTCTAGAGGACGAATATGAAACCCTAGAAGATGAATATGGGATTTTAGAGGACGAATATGGGGCTCTAGAGAAAGACTCAGAAGAAGAATATGGGAACCCAGAGAACGAATATAAAACTCGAGAGGACGAATATGGAACTCTAGAGGAAGAAGAATATGGGAGCCGTGAAGATGGCTCAGAGAACGAATATGGGGCTTTAGAAGAAGACTCAGAGGAAGACTCAGAGGACGAATATGGGAGCCCAGAGGAAGATTCTATCTTAAAAAAAGAGGGCTTTATTGAGCATCGAGGAACAAAAGAATTTAGTCTAAAATACCAAAAAGAAGTAGATCAGTTTTTTTTCATTCTTCAAGAACTGCATATCTTACCGAGATCCTCATCCCTAAAGGTACTTGACAATAGTATTATTGGAGTAGATACACAACTCACAAAAAATACAAGAAGTCGACTAGGTGGGTTGGTCCGAGTGAAGAGAAAAAAAAGCCATACGGAACTAAAAATATTTTCCGGAGATATTCATTTTCCTGAAGAGGCGGATAAGATATTAGGCGCCAGTTTGATACCACCAGAAAGAGAAAAAAAAGATTCTAAGGACTCAAAAAAAAGAAAAAATTGGGTTTATGTTCAACGGAAAAAAATTCTCAAAAGCAAAGAAAAGTATTTTGTTTCAGTTCGACCTGCAGTCGCATATGAAATGGACGAAGGGAGAAATCTAGCAAGACTTTTCCCGCAAGATCTCCTGCAAGAAGAGGATAATCTCCAACTTCAACTTGTCAATTTTATTTCTCATGAAAATAGCAAGTTAACTCAAAGAATTTATCACACGAATAGTCAATTCGTTCGAACTTGCTTGGTAATGAATTGGGAACAAGAAGAAAAAGAGGGGGCTCGTGCTTCCCTTGTTGAGTTAAGAACAAATGATATGATTCGCGATTTCCTAAGAATTGAGTTAGTCAAGTCCACTATTTCATATACAAGAAGAAGATATGATAGGACAAGCGCAGGACCGATTCCCAATAATAAGTTAGATCGCAACAATACCAATTCCTTTTATTCGAAGGCGAAGATTCAATCACTTAGCCAACATCAAGAAGCTATTGGCACCTTGTTGAATCGAAATAAAGAATACCCATCTTTGATGATTTTGTCGGCATCCAACTGTTCTCGAATTGGTTTATTCAAGAATTCGAAATATCCCAATACGGTAAAAGAATCGAATGCTAGAATTATTATTCGAGATATTTTTGGGCTCTTAGGCGCTATTGTACCTAGTATATCGAATTTTTCTTCATGTTACTATTTATTAACGCATAATCAGATCTTGTTAAAAAAATACTTGTTCCTTGACAATTTGAAACAAACCTTCCAAGTACTTCAAGGGCTTAAATACTCTTTAATAGATGAAAATAAAAGGATTTCCAATTTCGACAGTAACATCATGTTGGATCCATTCCATTTGAATTGGCACTTTCTACATCATGACTCATGGGAGGACACATTGGCAATAATTCACCTTGGACAATTTATTTGCGAAAATGTATGTCTATTTAAATCGCACATAAAAAAATCTGGTCAAATTTTCATTGTTAATATGGACTCCTTTGTTATAAGAGCAGCTAAGCCTTATTTGGCCACTATAGGAGCAACTGTTCATGGTCATTATGGAAAAATCCTTTACAAAGGAGATAGGTTAGTTACCTTTATATATGAAAAATCGAGATCTAGTGATATAACGCAAGGTCTTCCAAAAGTGGAACAAATATTCGAAGCGCGTTCAATTGATTCACTATCGCCGAATCTCGAAAGGAGAATTGAGGATTGGAATGAGCGTATACCAAGAATTCTTGGGGTTCCCTGGGGATTCTTGATTGGAGCTGAGCTAACCATCGCCCAAAGTCGTATCTCTTTGGTTAATAAGATCCAAAAAGTTTATCGATCCCAAGGGGTACAGATCCATAATAGACATATAGAGATTATTATACGCCAAGTAACATCAAAAGTACGGGTTTCCGAAGATGGAATGTCTAATGTTTTTTTACCTGGGGAATTAATAGGACTATTGCGAGCAGAACGAGCAGGGCGGGCTTTGGATGAATCGATCTATTATCGGGCAATCTTATTGGGAATAACAAGGGCTTCCCTGAATACCCAAAGTTTCATATCTGAAGCAAGTTTTCAAGAAACGGCTCGAGTTTTAGCAAAAGCTGCCCTACGAGGTCGTATTGATTGGTTGAAAGGCCTGAAAGAAAACGTAGTTCTGGGGGGAATTATACCTGTTGGTACCGGATTCCAAAAATTTGTGCATCGTTTCCCACAAGACAAGAACCTTTATTTCGAAATTAAAAAAAAAAATCTATTCACGTCGCAAATGAGAGATATTTTGTTTTTCCATACAGAATTAGTTTCTTCTGATTCTGAGGTAACAAACAATTTCTATGAGACATCAGAACCCCCATTTACTCCCATTTATACGATTTAAGGATATATAAAGAAGATTTTTTTTTTTACTTTAATTGAAACTAGACTTTTGACCTTAGAATGCTAACAGGTCTGATTTTATATTTTGTATTTTCCTATTTTACTAAATAAAAGAAGTCAGTTAATTTATTAAGGCTGTGTTTATATCATTTCTCAATGGCCAATTCTGAGTAGAAGGTTCCATCGGAACAATTATTATTTATTTCAAGATATTTCGGCTCTTTCTTAATCTTCAAAAAGAAATCAATTCCGTAATGGTAAGACGAAAAAAGAAAAAAAGGGGAAGTGTGGAAAAAATGACAAGAAGATATTGGAACATCAATTTGAAAGAGATGATAGAAGCGGGAGTTCATTTTGGTCATGGTATTAAAAAATGGAATCCTAAAATGGCCCCTTACATCTCGGCAAAGCGTAAAGGTACTCATATCACAAATCTCGCTAGAACGGCTCGCTTTTTATCAGAAGCTTGTGATTTAGTTTTTGATGCAGCAAGTCAGGGAAAAAGCTTCTTAATTGTTGGTACCAAAAAAAGAGCAGCGGATTTAGTAGCATCAGCTGCAATAAGGTCTCGTTGTCATTATGTTAATAAAAAGTGGTTCAGTGGTATGTTAACGAATTGGTCGATTACCAAAACTAGACTTTCTCAATTTAGAGACTTAAGAGCAGAAGAAAAGATGGGAAAATTCCACCATCTCCCAAAAAGAGATGCGGCAATCTTAAAGAGAAAATTATCTACCTTGCAAAGATATCTCGGCGGGATTAAATATATGACGAGGTTGCCTGACATTGTGATCGTCCTTGATCAGCAAAAAGAGTATATAGCTCTTCGGGAATGCGCCATTTTGGGGATTCCTACTATTTCTTTAGTCGATACAAATTGTGACCCAGATCTCGCGAATATATCGATTCCTGCCAACGATGACACTATGACTTCAATTCGATTGATTCTTAACAAATTAGTATTTGCAATTTGTGAGGGCCGTTCTCTCTATATAAGAAATCGTTGATTAAGATTAAGAAGAATAGTTAATTCTTAAGCAACTACGTAGATTTACGGGATCAGTACTTTTTTTTTTGTTTTGCATAGATAAAAAAGGGGAATATTGATATATATTAGAGGGTATTGATATATATTATCATTTGATATGATTTCTTGGTATCCTAAATATAAGATTAATACTAATACTTCAAGTTGCTGAGTTGAGAGAGAGATGGTTGAATCAAAAGAATTCCTTTTTTGAAGTTCAATTTTTATCAGAGGACAATATGAATATTACACCATGTTCCATTAAAACACTCAAGGGGTTGTATGATATATCAGGCGTAGAAGTAGGCCAACACTTCTATTGGCAAATAGGAAGTTTCCAAATTCATGCCCAAGTACTCATCACTTCTTGGGTCGTAATTACTATCTTGCTAGGTTCAGTTATCATAGCTGTTCGGAATCCACAAACCATCCCAACCGATGGTCAGAATTTCTTCGAATATGTCCTTGAGTTTATTCGAGATTTGAGCAAAACTCAGATTGGAGAAGAATATGGTCCCTGGGTTCCCTTTATTGGAACTATGTTCCTTTTTATTTTTGTTTCGAATTGGTCGGGTGCTCTTTTACCTTGGAAAATTATAGAGTTACCCCATGGGGAATTAGCAGCGCCCACGAATGATATAAATACAACTGTAGCTTTAGCTTTACTCACATCAGCGGCATATTTTTATGCCGGTCTTAGCAAAAAAGGATTGAGTTATTTCGAGAAATATATTAAACCAACCCCAATCCTTTTACCAATTAACATCCTAGAAGATTTCACAAAACCATTATCGCTTAGTTTTCGACTTTTCGGAAATATATTGGCGGATGAATTAGTCGTTGTTGTTCTTGTTTCTTTAGTACCCTTAGTAGTCCCTATACCGGTCATGTTTCTTGGATTATTTACAAGCGGTATTCAAGCTCTTATTTTTGCAACGTTAGCCGCAGCCTATATAGGTGAATCCATGGAAGGTCATCATTGAATTGACTAATTTTCTAAATAGTCTTTTTTTTTTTAGCTTAGCCCAATTCATGCATGGTTCCAGATAATCCTCCTGGTTAGAAAACTAACTAGTTCGAAATGCGTATGAATATATAACCTAGAGTTATAGGATAGAAAATAGACTATATTACAGAATTGTTAAATTATATATGCATTCAGGGGGGCGGAATCTGGTTAGATCTATATCCTTAATGTCTATAAGACAGTCATCTTTTGCGCGGCTTTCTAAGGAATGATTTTGGAATTGGATTCACTAGAAAATATGAAAATACACAAACAAAATAGAAGAAACAAATGTATATAGGATTTTTTTATTTCTAAGTTAGATTCATTATCTAATCCGATATATAGAATTCCGGAATTGGATTCCATATCCAGTTCTATGCAGCATATTGTTATCAATTGTATATCTTGATTTGATTCCTATTGGATTTGGATTAGTTCGATTTCAGTAGGGGTTCTTCCTGTATTTCGTCTTTTATTATGGATTAGATGAAGGGAAAAAATGGGAACTCAAGGATATCGAAGAGTAAAAAAAAATGGAATGAAAGGGTGGTTGGTTTGAAAAAAAGAAAAATAGAATAATGAAAAGCATATGGATTTACACAAACCTCCAATGATTAGAAACTAAAAACGAGATCTCGAAGTAGTTCGGACGATTTAGATTATCATTTCAATTTGTACTTTTTAGTTACTTATACTCAATAGAGCTTAGAAGTTCAAAGTAAAAATTTCTTGGTTGATTGTATCCTTAACCATTTTTTTTTTGACACGAGGAACTCACCATGAATCCACTAATTGCTGCTGCTTCCGTTATTGCTGCTGGATTGGCCGTAGGGCTTGCTTCTATTGGGCCTGGAGTTGGTCAAGGTACTGCTGCAGGACAAGCTGTAGAGGGTATTGCGAGACAGCCAGAAGCAGAAGGGAAAATACGAGGTACTTTATTGCTTAGTCTAGCTTTTATGGAAGCTTTAACAATTTATGGACTGGTTGTGGCACTAGCGCTTTTATTTGCGAATCCTTTTGTTTAATCCTAAAAAAGAAAATAAGTCCTTTAGATTAGATACTTTTTTCTTTTTTTAGTAAATTGGTATTTCCTTCTGTAATTCCAAGTATATCAATACTTTTATTTATTATATTATTCCAGGAATTTTTTTTATCGGGACAGACAATACCCCGGGAAGGGTTGATTTGAGCATGATCAATTTAGGTAGAAGATATGCTCCCCCTCTTCCTTCCCGTCCTTAGTTTAGGATAGTGGAAAGTCTTTTTCCTTTTATTTTCGGAATTTTGGGAACATTTTAACAAAGGAGATCTTTCACAGGTCAAACAAGACCTAAGACTTAATCTAAAAAAAAATATTATTAGATTGAATCTATTTGCATTAAAAAAATTGCATTAAAAAAACCGATAAAAAAAGGGCGAGCGAAGTAAGTGATCGAAAAACTATCTTCTTTGTTCGTCCTATCTATAAGAGGAGAGCATATGAAAAATGTAACCCATTCTTTTGTTTTTTTAGCTCACTGGCCATTCGCTGGGAGTTTCGGGCTTAATACCGATATTTTAGCAACAAATCTAATAAATCTAACTGTAGTGGTTGGCGTATTGATTTTTTTTGGAAAGGGAGTGTGTGCGAGTTGTCTATTTCAAGAATAGATTGGATCTATCCGGCTGCACTTAGAATATTTTTTAGTATTTTTGTTTTGGGATAAAAAGGTGCACGATCTCCACGAATTACTTCTGAATAACTTCAGAAATCATATGGAAGAACCATAGCATTTCGCGACTCATTGGTAAATTTACTTTGATTCTCTATAGACCAATAATGTGAGACCATTAACACGGTTAAAGCTAAACTGCTTGAAGTCCAGGCAAAAAGGGGTACTCTTTCTACAACTATATTAGTATCGAAATGCTTTATTAGTATCCAAATGCTTTAAACGGGAAATAGCTAGTGTAGAATTTATCTGATATAGAACACTCATATCGATAAAATGGTTTGAACTATTTACTAGAGGGGCACCCCGCCCTTTTTCCAATGCCGAATCGACGACCTGTGTATAAAAAAAAAAGAGAAATTTTTTGGATTTAAGGAAAGAAAAAAATTCTCGCAATTTTCATTTTCCATTTATTTACTTCGTTTTTCTTAATGAAATTGAAATTGTTAACTAACAGAGCAAACACAAATAAACAAACAACTTTGCTGACCATGATAGATTGTTATCTAGTCGGAAGAGTCCTCTTAATATTTATCTAGTCTTATATACTTTTTGGTATATTGAAATACAAAGAGAAAAGAGGATAGAGGATAGGCTCATTACATAAAAAAAAGATATGGAAATAACCATAATACATAGCAAAAAAGAAAAAAAGGAGCGTGAGAGCCAAATGAATCGAAAGATTCATGTTTGGTTCGGGAAGAGATCATAAAAGTTGTAAACTTAATAGCAAGATAATCTACTTTCATTAAAAGATTTATTAGATAATCGAAAACAGAGGATCTTAAGTACTATTCGAAATTCGGAAGAATTGCGTAGAGGGACCCTTGAACAACTCGAAAAAGCTCGGCTTCGATTACAGAAAGTCGAACTAGAGGCAGATGAGTATCGGATGAATGGATACTCTGAGATAGAACGAGAAAAAGCAAATTTGATTAATGCTACTTCTATTAGTTTGGAACAATTAGAAAAGTCTAAAAATGAAACCCTTTATTTTGAAAAACAAAGAGCGATGAATCAGGTCCGACAACGGGTTTTCCAACAAGCCGTACAAGGAGCTCTAGGAACTCTGAATAGTTGTTTGAATACCGAGTTACATTTCCGTACGATTCGTGCTAATATTGGCATTCTAGGGGCCATAGAATGGAAGAGATAATTAAATTTACTTGAACTTCTACTTTCGTTTAGAATTTAGGCATTATTTTTCCCCTTGCTTCCGAAAAAAAAAGATTCAAGAAACACTAATGGCAACCCTTCGAGTCGACGAAATACATAAAATTCTCCGTGAACGTATTGAACAATA